AGTTAATTTTTGGGTTTATTATTGTTTTATAAGTAATTGAGAACGTTTTAAAAAAAAATTTTTCAGATCTAGGGGGATGTCTGTCTACATAAATTTTATTGGTTGAAGTAGCATGTTTGTATTAGTTTAGGGCGGTTTGCTGAGTTGAAAAAGTTAAACTTTGTAGACTTCGTGTATTTAGCTTTGTTTTTGGGGTTTGGCAAGGCTTTAGAGAATACATGGACGCGAGGTTTAATGGGGGGAAGGGGGGGTTTGCTAAGATAATCATGTACTTAATGGGTGTGTAAGTGTGCGTATGCGTATGTGTATACGTATGTGTATACGTATGTGTATGCGTATGTGTATACGTATGTGTATGCGTATGTGTATRCGTATGTGTATGCGTATGTGTATRCGTATGTGTATRCGTATGTGTATRCGTATGTGTATGCGTATGTGTATGCGTATGTGTATGCGTATGTGTATRCGTATGTGTATGCGTATGTGTATRCGTATGTGTATGCGTATGTGTATGCGTATGTGTATGCGTATGTGTATGCGTATGTGTATGCGTATGTGTATGCGTATGTGTATGCGTATGTGTATGCGTATGTGTATGCGTATGTGTATGCGTATGTGTATGCGTATGTCCTGTGACCATTGACTGAATAACACCTTATGGTTACCTGATGCGGGCAAACCACGTTCAATTTAAGTCCAGCTACAATTTGCTTGAGTGTGTTAAGGCCTCAGACGGCCATAGCTGAGTCATAGCATCCCCAAATTATAAAAGATACCAAATGTATGACACCACAGTTATGTGTGAGCATGGGCTGATTAGTCATTAGTCCATCGAGATGTCTTATTTAAGAGGAAAGAATAGGCGATTTTAGATGAGATGGCCCTGAGGTAAGAACCAGATGTCGGATACAGCTCAGTTTAACTACCCCCACAATTAATGGGCCCGGAGCGAGAATGAAATGCAGATCGTGCAAGGGTTGGTGATTTCTCGGGAGTTGGTGATTAAGAACTCACATGGGAGGTGATACGCGTGTTGTCGAGAAATGATTTGACTTAATGTGGTATGTACGATCAATAACAGTATGTATTATGTAAGATCAACCATTCTATTCCTGAGTAACGATATTCATGTTTAACTGTCAGTATTATGTTGATTCAACTGCTTGATGTCTTTATGCAAGATCAACAGCTTGAATGTACATGCTTATATGCATGGGGCAAACAATTTAATGCACGATATACATAGGGGTACCTACGGGGGGGAAAGAAAATTTTTAATACTGATATGGCACACGATAGTAGTTTTATCATTCAATGGTGTTCAAGGAATAGTTTAAGTAGAACTTCAGCTTTGGGTGTTGATGGTGGGGCTATAGCTTCTTCCTTGAAGTCTTAGGGAGAGGCTAATTCTCCTTTTCTGGTTTACAAGACCAGGGTAATGGATATACTACAAAGACTCTTCATTTTAGGAAGTTGTTTTCGATTGCGCTTGCAAGGGGTATAAACACTAAGATTAGGGAGAAGTATAGGATTGATGCTAGTTGGCCGATAATAATGAATGGGTGTTCAACTGGTTGTCCTCCGATTCATGTGAGTGTAAGTAGGTCTGCTACTAATAGTCAGAATACACATTGGCTTAGTGGTCGAAACATTATGCTTCGTTGTTTTGATGTATGGAGTATTGGGATAATTGCTAGAATCAAAATGGAGAGGATAAGGGCTAGCACACCTCCTAGTTTGTTGGGGATGGATCGTAGAATTGCGTAGGCAAATAGAAAATATCATTCTGGTTTGATATGTGGAGGAGTGCTGAGAGGATTAGCTGGTGTGTAGTTATCGGGGTCCCCTAGTAAGTCGGGTGAGAATAATACTAGAATGAGGAGTATTAAGATTAGTACTAGAAAGCCTAAAATGTCTTTGGTTGTGTAATATGGGTGGAATGGGATTTTGTCTATGTCAGATGAGACTCCTGATGGGTTGTTAGATCCTGTTTCATGGAGAAATAGAAGGTGTACGATTACTAGGGCTGTAATGATGAATGGGAGAATAAAGTGGAATGCGAAAAATCGGGTCAGGGTGGCTTTATCAACGGAAAAGCCTCCTCAGATTCATTCAACGAGGTTTGTGCCAATGTATGGGATGGCTGAGAGGAGGTTTGTGATTACGGTTGCTCCTCAGAAGGACATTTGTCCTCACGGCAGAACGTAGCCTATGAATGCTGTTGCCATCACTGTGAATAGTAGAATAATTCCGATGTTTCATGTTTCTAGGAATGTGTAGGATCCATAGTACAAACTTCGTCCTACGTGGATAAATAGGCAGATGAAGAATATGGATGCTCCGTTAGCGTGGAGATAGCGGATAATTCATCCGTAATTTACATCTCGGCAAATATGGGCTACGGATGAGAAGGCAGTGGTTGTATCTGATGTATAGTGTATGGCTAAGAATAGGCCCGTGATAATTTGTAAGATTAGGCATATTCCTAAAAGGGAGCCAAAGTTTCATCAGGATGAGATGTTTGATGGGGTTGGTAGGTCGATAAATGAGTGATTGATAATTTTGATTAGCGGGTGGGATTTTCGGATGTTGGTCATTAAGTGTTCTTGTAGTTGAAGTACAACGATGATTTTTCATGTCATTAGTCATGGTTAGATTCCATGTGGGAATAATGATGACGTATGTAGTGTTTGTTTTGAGTGTTATTTTTGTGGTTGGTTTTGTAGGGTTTTCTTCAAAGCCTTCTCCTATTTATGGGGGCCTGGTGTTAATTGTGAGTGGTGGGGTTGGTTGTGGGATTATCTTGAATTTTGGCGGGTCATTTTTAGGGTTGATAGTATTTTTGATTTATTTGGGGGGTATGTTGGTGGTTTTTGGTTATACAACGGCTATGGCTACTGAGCAGTATCCGGAAGTGTGGGTATCTAATATGGTTGTTTTAGGTGCATTTATTTTAGGTTTGTTTATGGAGTTTGTTTTAGTTTTATGAGTATTGAAAGATGCAGAGACAGAAGTTATGCTTGGATTCAGTGGTGTGGAGGATTGAGTAATTTGTGATACTGAGGATTCAGGGGTTTTTAATGGGGAAATTATAGGAGTTGCTGCGTTATATAGTTATGGGATTTGAGTTATTATTGTTACGGGTTGATCTTTATTTATTGGTGTTTTAGTTATTTTAGAGGTTACCCGTGGAGGTTAAGTAGGAGTAGACTTAGGGTTATAGTGATAAGAAATGAGAGGAAATATAGTTTAATTAGGCCTTTTTGGTTTGAGATTAGTGTTGAGGCTTTTAATTGAAGGTGAGAGATGGATTTTGGTAGGATAGCTTCTAGCCAGATTGAGTCTAATAATAGGGATGCTGATTTTTGACTTATAGATAGGTTTATGAGTGGAGAGAGTCGGTGTATGATGGTTGGGAAATATCCGAGAAGATTTGAGAAGTTAAATAGGTTTGAGGGGTGTTTAAGTTTTAAGTTATATGTTATTAAACTTAGTTCAAGTCCTAAGGTGAAGCCTAAAATGGTTACGACAAGGGCTGTTGTTTTTAGATAGTAAGGTATAGTTATTTCTGGAATATTGGTAGGATAGATATTGTTAGAGATAAAGAAGCCGGCAAAGATGCTTCCAATTAGGAGTCGTTTGATAGAGTTTATTAATGAGGGGTTGTTTTCATTAATTATAATGAGAGAGGGAAAGCGTGGCTGTCCTAGGAGTGCGAAGAAGATAATTCGGGTGCTGTATACAGCCGTTAAGGATGTGGCAATTAGGGTAATTGTTAGGGCTCAGGCGTTGGTGTATGACATATTAGCGGTTTCGATAATTAAATCTTTAGAGTAGAATCCTGTGAGGAATGGTGTGCCAGTGAGTGCCAAGCTACCTACGATAAGTGAGGTTGTGGTAAAAGGCATGGCTTTGAATAGACCGCCTATTTTTCGGATGTCTTGTTCGTTGTTTAAGTTGTGGATGATGGATCCAGAGCATATAAATAATATGGCTTTGAAGAATGCGTGGGTGCAGATGTGTAGGAAAGCTAGATATGGTTGATTAATACCGATAGTTACGATTATTAGTCCTAATTGGCTTGAGGTAGAGAAGGCAATAATTTTTTTAATATCGTTTTGGGTGAGTGCACATATTGCTGTAAATAGTGTGGTAATAGCTCCTAAACATAATGTTAGTGTTTGGGTTAGCTTGTTTATTTCTATTAAAGGGTGGAAACGGATTAATAGGAATACACCTGCGACAACTATTGTACTTGAGTGAAGTAAGGCTGATACTGGTGTAGGACCTTCTATAGCTGATGGAAGTCATGGGTGTAGGCCGAATTGGGCTGATTTTCCGGTTGCAGCTAGTAGGAGTCCGATTAATGGGAGGTTTGTGTGATCGGGGTTGAGTGTAAAGATTTGTTGTAGATCCCATGAGTTTACGTTTAGTAGGAATCATGCCATTGATATAATAAATCCAATATCTCCGATGCGATTGTATAGGATTGCTTGTAAGGCGGCGGTATTTGCATCTGTACGGCCATATCATCAGCCGATTAGTAAAAATGACATGATTCCGACTCCTTCTCACCCAATAAAAAGTTGGAATAGGTTGTTTGCTGTGACTAAAATTATTATGGTAATTAAGAATATGAGGAGATACTTAAAGAATTGAGTAATGTAGGGGTCTGAGTGTATATATCATATTGAGAATTCTATGATAGATCATGTGACGAAGAGAGCCACTGGTACAAAGATTATTGAAAAGTAATCTAGTTTAAAGCTGAGTGATAGTTTTAGTGTTTGAATGGTTATTCAATGTCAGTTTGAGATAATTATTTCTTGGCCGGAGTGGATGAATATTATTGTAGGGATAAGGCTAGTAACGAAGGAATATGAAATAATGTTTTTTACATGGTAAGGGTACAATTCATTTTTGTGGTAATTGAGGGCGGTTATGATGATTGGTAGTGTTAGTATAATTAATGAAGTTAGTATAAGAGAAGAAAATATGTTTATTACTTTTATTTGGAGTTGCACCAATTTTTTGGTTCCTAAGACCAATGGATAACTCTTATCCTTTAAAAGTTGAAAAAGCCATGTTGTTATACATGGGAGCATGAATTAGCAGTTCTTGCATACTTTTTCGGTAAATAAGAAGTTTTGAGTTTCTATTGTTAGATTCACAATCTAATGTTTTTGTTAAACTATATCTACAGTATGTGACTCCTAGGATGATTTTAGGATTGAGTGATAGTAGTAAAAGAGGTAGTAAATGTAGAGCTATGAGTGCGTTTTCTCGTGTGAATGATGGCTTTACATTATTAATGTGATATGTATATTTGCCTCGTTGTGTTGTGATTAATATGTAGAGGGAATATAGGGCAGTAATGATAATGTTGGTTCCTGTTAGGATAATGGTGATGTTGGATCATGAGAATGATGTTATAACTACAAATAATTCTCCGATTAGATTAATTGTAGGGGGTAAAGCTAGATTAGTTAGGCTTGCTAGTAATCATCATGCTGCTATTAGTGGTAGGAGTGTTTGGAGTCCGCGGGCTAGGATTATAGTTCGACTATGGATTCGTTCATAGTTTGAGTTTGCTAGGCAGAATAATATTGATGAGGTTAGACCGTGTGCGATTATTAGGGCTGTAGCTCCTATGTAACTTCAGGGTGTTTGGATGAGGATAGCTACAATTACTAGGGCCATGTGGCTAACGGAAGAGTAAGCGATGAGAGATTTAAGATCTGTTTGGCGGAGGCAAATGGAGCTTGTTATAATTATTCCTCATAGGGATAATATGAGAAAGGGATAAGCTATGTAGCTTGTTAGGGGATTTAGGATAGTGGTAATTCGTAATATTCCATAGCCTCCTAGTTTTAGTAGGATAGCTGCTAGTACTATAGAGCCAGCAATAGGGGCTTCTACATGTGCTTTTGGTAGTCATAGATGTAGGCCATATAGTGGTATTTTTACCATGAATGCTATTATGCATGCTGTTCATAGGAATGTACTAGATCAGGAGTTGGGTAGTGGTTGGGTTCAGTATTGGATTAATAGTAGATTTAGCGAGCCTGTAAAGTTTTGGGTAGTGATTAATGCAACTAGAAGTGGGAGGGATCCTACTAACGTATAGAATAGAAAGTAAAGGCCTGCATTTAGTCGTTCTGTTTGGTTACCTCAGCGGGTAATGATGATAAGTGTTGGTACTAGTGTTGCTTCGAATAAAATGTAAAAGGAGATTAGTTCTGTAGCAGTGAAGGTTATAATTAGGAATATTTGGAGTAAGACTAGTATAGTAATATATAGTTTTTTTCGAGTTAATGGTTCTTTTGATAGGTGGTGTTGACTAGCTATAAGTATTAATGGTAGCAGTCATGTTGTTAGTACTAGGAGAGGTGCTGATAAGGGATCGGAGAAAAATAGTAGTGAGAAATTGAGGCTATTATCGTCAGGTTGGTTTAGAAGGGATAGAGCAATAAGACTAATTAGTAGGCTGTATATTGTAGTATTAATTCAGATTATACTTTTTTTTGATAATCATGTTAGTGGAATTAGTATTATAGTAGGGAAGATGATTTTTAGCATTGGAGTAGATTGAGGTTTTGCACATAGTCTATCCCATAGGTATTGGATACTATAACTAGGAGAGATAATCCTAGCGCTGCTTCACAGGCTGCGAATACTAGTAGGATAATGGGTATTATACTAGCTAGTGTGAAGTGGGAATTTAGGATTATTATGGTTGCTATAATAAATAGTGATAATATTATACCTTCTAGGCACAGTAGTGAGGATATTAGATGGGATCGATATATTAGTAGTCCTATAAGGGATACTATGAATGCTAGAAAGATATTGATATGGGCTAGGGACATTTGATAATTATGAAGTAAATCATAGTCTAGTGAGTCGAAATCACTTGTTTTTGTTAAACTAATTATCATATTCAGTTCATTCTAGTCCTTTTTGAGTTCATTCGTAGGCTAGGCTAATGGCTAGTAACGAGATAAGAGTCAGCGCTATTGTAAGTATGGTTTTAAGATTTGTTGTTTGAGACGCTCATGGTAGTGGTAGTAGGAGTGCAATTTCTAGGTCGAATAGGAGAAATGTGATGGCCACTAGAAAAAATTTTATAGAAAAAGGCAGACGTGCTGATCCTATAGGATCAAATCCGCATTCATAGGGAGTGGCTTTTTCTGTATAGATGTTTAGTTGAGGTAATCAGAATGCAATTAATACAAGAAGTGAAGCTAATGTTGTGTTGACAAATAGGGTGAATATTAAGTTTATTATTCTCTTTCGGATTATACCGAAACTAATTGATTGGAAGTCAATTGTACTATTTGGTACTAAGAGAATATGACCCTCATCAATAAATAGATACGTATAAGAATAGTCATACTACGTCTACGAAATGTCAGTATCAGGCAGCTGCTTCAAAGCCAAAGTGGTGATTAGATGTAAAGTGGAACTTTAGTTGGCGTAAGAAGCATACAATAAGAAAGGTAGAGCCAATAATTACGTGTAGTCCGTGGAAGCCTGTGGCTACAAAGAAGGTTGAACCATATACGCCATCAGAAATTGTAAATGATGCTTCGTAGTATTCTGAGGCTTGAAGTAAGGTAAAGTAGATTCCTAGAGAGATTGTAATGAATAGGGCTTGTAATATATGTTTGCGATCTCCTTCTATCAGGCTATGGTGGGCTCAAGTGATGGAGACTCCAGAAGCTAGAAGTACTGAGGTATTGAGAAGAGGTACTTCTAGGGGATTTAAGGGATGGATGCCTGTGGGTGGTCAGCAACCGCCTAGTTCAGGTGTCGGGGCTAGGCTTGAGTGGTAAAAGGCTCAGAAGAATCCTGAGAAGAAAAATACTTCTGAGACAATGAATAAGATCATGCCGTATCGAAGTCCTTTTTGGACGGTTGGTGTGTGGTGACCTTGGAATGTGCTTTCTCGGATAACATCTCGTCATCATTGGTATATAGTTAGTAAGTTAGTTGTTAATCCTAAATATAGTAGTAATATTGAGTTGAAGTGAAATCATATAGCTAAGCCTGAAGTTATAAGGAGGGCTGATAGAGCTCCTGTAAGTGGTCATGGGCTGGGGTTAACTATGTGGTATGAGTGAGTTTGGTGGGCCATTAAGTGTTGTCGTGTAGATAAAGGCTTACTAAGAGAGTAAATACGTAAGCTTGAATTAAGGCTACTGCAAATTCAAGGATAGTGAGTAAAATGAGAATGATGAATGTAATGAGGGCTGTGGTAGGACTAATATTTATTAGAGCCAGTGTTGCTCCTCCAATTAGGTGCATTAGGAGATGTCCAGCAGTGATATTAGCTGTAAGTCGTACAGCTAAGGCTATTGGTTGAATAAATAGGCTAATGGTTTCAATGATAACTAGTATTGGAATTAGGAAGATGGGAGTTCCTTGAGGAAGAAAATGGGCTAAGGATGCTTTTGTTTTGTGACGAAAGCCTATGAATACTGTGCCTGCTCATAGTGGAATAGCTATGCCTAGATTCATTGATAGTTGTGTGGTAGGTGTAAATGAGTGTGGTAGTAAACCTAGAAGATTAGTAGAGCCAATGAATAAAATAAGTGATATAAGTATTAGTGTTCATGTTTGTCCCTTGTGATTATGGATGGACATTATTTGTTTTGATGTAAGTTGAACTAGTCATTGTTGGATAGAGATTAGACGGTTGTTAATTAATCGGTTGGATGAGGGAAATAGAATACTTGGGAATATGATGATTAGGATAACAATAGGTAGACCCATTATTGTTGGGGTAGCGAAAGAAGCGAATAGATTTTCGTTCATTTTGATTCTCAAGGGGTGGTATATTTTGTCACTTTAGTTGTTTTTAGTTTTGGGTCATAGGGGTACAGGTGTTTTGAAATTTTTAGTTGGAATATAATAAATAGTGTGATAATTATTGATGTGATATTAATAAATCATGTTGATGTGTCTAGTTGTGGCATATCATTAAGGAGGGACTTAGACCCTCAGTCTTTAACTTAAAAGGTTAATGCTATATAGCTTCTTAATGACTTTAAAGTATTGATGTAGATCATTTTTCAAAGGTACTTAATGGAACCAGTTCAAGAACAATAGGTATGAAGCTGTGGTTTGATCCGCAGATTTCTGAGCATTGTCCGTAATATAATCCCGGTCGTATAGCTACTAAAGTCGTTTGGTTTAGGCGTCCTGGAATAGCGTCAGTTTTTAGGCCTAAGGAGGGTACGGCTCATGAGTGCAGGACATCTTCGGATGAAATGAGTATTCGAATTGTTATTTCTATGGGTAAAACTACTCGGTTGTCAACTTCAAGTAGTCGTAACTCTCCGGGTTTTAGATCTGATGTAGGTACTATGTAGGAATCGAAGTTTAGGTCTTCATAATCTGTATATTCATAGCTTCAGTATCACTGGTGTCCTATAGTTTTGACGGTTAAAGAAGGGTTGTTAATTTCGTCTATTATATAAAGAATTCGTAGAGATGGTAGGGCAATTAAGATTAAAATGATGGCTGGTAGGATAGTTCAAATGGTTTCTACTTCTTGAGCATCTATAGTACTTGTGTGGGTTAGTTTGGTTGTAAGTATTAATGAAATAATATATAATACTAAAGAGCTAATTAGGAATACGATTATTAGTGTATGGTCGTGGAAATGGAGAAGTTCTTCTATAATAGGAGATGTTGCATCTTGAAATCCTAGTTGGAAGGGATATGCCATGGAGATATATAGGGTTTTAACCTATAATTTAACTTTGACAAAGTTATGTAAGTTTTACTAATATCTCATATTTTGAGAAAGACATAATGGTTATGATATTGGCTTGAAACCAGTCAGAGGGGGTTCGATTCCTTCCTTTCTTATTTAAGGTTAATATAAACAGGTTCTTCAAATGTGTGGTAAGGTGGAGGGCACCCATTTAGTCATTCGAGGTTGGTTGTAGTTAGTTCTACTGCTAGTACTTCTCGTTTGGATGCGAATGCTTCTCATACTATAAATGCTATTAGTATAACTGCTGTGAGTGAGATGAAGGATCCTATAGATGAAATAGTGTTTCATGTTGTATATGCATCTGGGTAGTCAGAATAGCGTCGTGGCATTCCTGCTAAGCCAAGAAAATGTTGAGGGAAGAATGTTATATTTACACCTACAAATATGATTGTGAAGTGAATTTTTGCTCAGGTTTGATTGAGTGTATATCCTGAGAATAATGGAAATCAGTGAACAAATCCTCCTATAATAGCGAAAACTGCTCCTATGGATAAAACATAGTGGAAGTGAGCTACCACATAGTATGTGTCGTGGAGTACGATATCTAGGGATGAATTGGCTAGTACGATTCCTGTCAGGCCTCCTACTGTGAATAAAAAAATAAAGCCTAAGGCTCATAATAGGGCAGGGGATCATTTGATGTTCCCTCCGTGGAGGGTCGCTAGTCAACTAAACACTTTTACACCAGTGGGGATAGCAATAATTATAGTAGCTGATGTGAAGTATGCTCGTGTATCAACATCTATACCTACTGTAAACATATGGTGAGCTCATACGATAAAGCCTAAGAAGCCGATGGATATTATAGCTCATACTATTCCTATATAACCAAATGGTTCTTTTTTACCTGAATAATATGTGACAATATGTGAGATTATTCCAAAGCCTGGTAAAATGAGGATATAAACTTCAGGATGTCCAAAGAATCAAAATAGATGTTGATATAGAATAGGATCCCCTCCTCCTGCAGGGTCAAAGAAAGTAGTATTTAGGTTACGGTCTGTTAGTAGTATGGTAATCCCTGCTGCTAGAACTGGAAGTGCTAGTAATAGTAATACTGCTGTAATTAGGACTGATCAAACAAATAAAGGTGTTTGGTACTGTGATATAGCTGGTGGTTTTATATTAATAATTGTAGTAATAAAGTTAATAGCGCCTAGAATTGAGGATACACCTGCAAGGTGGAGGGAGAAAATGGTTAAGTCAACGGAAGCTCCTGCGTGTGCTAAGTTACCAGCTAGGGGTGGATAGACAGTTCAGCCTGTACCTGCACCAGCTTCAATTATTGAAGATGCTAGTAGGAGCAGAAAGGATGGGGGAAGTAATCAGAAGCTTATGTTGTTTATTCGTGGAAATGCTATGTCGGGTGCTCCAATCATTAATGGAACTAATCAGTTCCCAAATCCTCCGATTATGATTGGCATAACTATGAAGAAAATTATTACAAATGCATGAGCGGTTACCACTACATTATAGATTTGGTCATCTCCTAATAAAGTTCCTGGTTGACCTAATTCGGCACGGATTAAGAGACTTAGAGCTGTGCCTACTATTCCAGCTCAGGCGCCAAATAGCAAGTATAGGGTACCAATATCTTTGTGGTTTGTTGAAAATAATCAGCGGTTGATGAACATAGGTAAAATGGCTGAGTAAGCATTAGACTGTAAATCTAAAGACAGAGGTCAAAGCCCTCTTTTTGCCAAGCCTCGTGGTGAATTTCACATTGAATTGCAAATTCGAAGAAGCAGCTTCAATACTGCCGGGGCTTCTCCCGCCTTTTTTTTTAGGCGGCGGGAGAAGTAGATTGAAGCCAGTTGTTTAGGGTATTTAGCTGTTAACTAAAATTTCGCGGGATAATAGCCCGTCAATCTAGTGAGGGCTTAGCTTAATTAAAGTGTTTGATTTGCGTTCAATTGATGTAAGGTATAATCTTGCAGCCCTTAGTGCGCAGGAATTAAGTGATTTTTTTCTCTTGCTTAGAGCTTTGAAGGCTCTTGGTCTATGTAACCTAAATTCCTATTCTAGGATGGAAATTATTGGTGTTAAGGGTAAGAGAAGTGTAGATATAGTGATTAGTATTGGTAGGAGGGTTGTTTGTTTTGTGTTTTCGAACTGTCATTTTATTTTTATGTTATTTGTTGATGGGAATATTGTTAGTGATGTGGAGTAGGCCAGTCGTATGTAGAAATATAGGTTGAGTAGTGCTGTAATGGCTATTAATGTTGGTAGAATAATGCTATTATTTTTTGTAAGTTCTTGGATGATTAGTCATTTGGGTATGAATCCTGATAGTGGTGGGAGGCCACCTAGAGATAGTAGGGTTGTTAGGATAAGTGTGGTAATTAGGGGATTTTTATTTCATGTATTTGAGAGTGATAGAGTTGTGGTTGAGGAGTGAGTTATGAATATCATGAATATGGTAAGTGTTGTTATGATATAGATTAGTATGTTTAGTATTGTTATTGTTGGGTTGTAAATTAGGATGGCTGTTATTCATCCTATGTGGGCAATTGATGAATATGCTATGATTTTTCGTAGTTGAGTTTGGTTTAGGCCTCCTCAGCCTCCTACTATAATGGATAAAATAGCGGCAGTTAGTAGTATGTTTGGGTTGATGGATGGTGAAATTTGATATAAGATTGATATTGGGGCTAATTTTTGTCACGTGAGTAGAATTAGGCCTGAAGTAAGTGGGATACCTTGTGTTACTTCGGGTACTCAGAAGTGAAAGGGGGGTAGTCCAAGTTTTATAATTAGAGCTGTTGTTATAATAACGGACGCTATTGGATTAAAAATTTTTGTAATAGCTCATTGGCCTGAGTATATGAGGTTGATAATGATTGCTATTATGAGTAGTATGGATGCGGTGGCTTGTGTTAGAAAGTATTTGGTGGATGCTTCTATTGTCCGTGGGTTGAATTTTTTTATTAGGATTGGGATGATAGCTAGAAGGTTTATTTCGAAACCAATTCAGATTATTAGTCAGTGGGAGCTTGTTATTACAATTATGGTTCCTAGAATAACAGTTGTTATGATGGTTATGGAGATTAGAGGATTTATTAGTACGGGAAGGGTATGATCCAACATTTTCGGGGTATGGGCCCGATAGCTTGTTTAGCTGACCTTACTGGTAGGATATAGTGTAATTTGGTAGCACGGAGGATTTTGAATTCTCAGGAGTAGGTTCGATTCCTATGTTTCTAGAAATAAGAGGATTATGGACCTCTATTATTTACTCTATCAAAGTAACTCTTTTATCAGACATATTTCTTATGTTTGAGGTGGAATGCTTGAAGTTATAATTGGTAATGATACGTGTCATATACATAGAGCTAAGGTTAGGGGTAGGAAATTTTTTCATAGTAGGTGTATGAGTTGGTCATATCGGAAGCGTGGATAGGATGCACGAATTCATAGGAATAGGATGGTTAGGAGTAGAGTTTTAATGATGAGATTAGTTGTGTATAGTTCTGGTACGTGAGGGTTGTAGGATGCTCCTAGGAATAGAATTGTTGTAAGGGTATTTATTATGATGATGTTGGCGTATTCCGCTAGAAAAAATAGGGCGAACGGGCCAGCTGCGTATTCGACATTGAATCCTGAGACTAATTCGGACTCTCCCTCTGTTAGGTCGAAGGGAGCTCGGTTAGTTTCTGCTAGTGTTGAGATGAATCATATTATAGCTAATGGTCATGATGGAAGAATTAGTCAAATATGTTCTTGAGTTGTGATTAGTGTGGATAGTGTGAATGATCCATTTATTAGTAGGACTGATAGGAGAATAATTGCTAGGGTGACTTCGTACGAGATTGTTTGTGCTACTGCTCGTAGAGCTCCAATTAATGCGTATTTTGAGTTTGAAGCTCAGCCTGATCATAGGATGGAGTAGACGGCTAAGCTTGACATGGCTAGTATGAATAAGATTCCTAGGTTTATGTTGATTAAGGGATATGGTATGGGCAGTGGAATTCATATTGTTAGGGCTAAGGTAAGAGCTAGGATAGGGGCAATAATAAATATGGTCGTTGATGATGTTAGTGGTTGTAGCGGTTCTTTAGTAAATAGTTTGACTGCATCGGCAATTGGTTGTAATAGGCCATGTGGGCCTACAATGTTTGGTCCTTTGCGGAGTTGTATGTAACCAAGAATTTTGCGTTCGATTAGGGTTAGAAATGCTACGGCGAGAAGAATGGGGATAATTATAAGGATAATGTTAAGTATAAACATGTTGTTAAGAAGAGGAATTGAACCTCTGATGATAAAGGTTTAAGTTTTACGCAGTTACCAGGCTCTGCCATCTTAACGAACCCTGATCTAGGGTAGGTTTGTGTATAGATTGATTAGTTTTAGATTATATCATCTATTAATCTGAAAGCGCTTTTGTAAAGTAGGCTTAGTTTCTCTTGTCCTTTCGTACTGGGAGAAAAATGAAATAGATAGAAACCGACCTGGATTGCTCCGGTCTGAACTCAGATCACGTAGGACTTTAATCGTTGAACAAACGAACCATTAATAGCGGTTGCACCATTGGGATGTCCTGATCCAACATCGAGGTCGTAAACCCTATTGTCGATATGGACTCTAGAATAGGATTGCGCTGTTATCCCTAGGGTAACTTGTTCCGTTGATCAATAATTTGGATCAATAAGTGATGTAGTGCTTTGACTGGTTAGTCTAAGCTTTAATCACTCGGAGGTTTTTTTGTTCTCCGAGGTCACCCCAACCGAAATTGTCGAATTCAGTTAAAGTTTTTTATGCCTGGTAGGTTGGAAGTTTATACTTTAGTGAATTGATTAATTGAAGCTCCATAGGGTCTTCTCGTCTTATTTTGTTATTCCCGCCTCTTCACGGGAAGGTCAATTTCACTGATTAGAAGTAAGAGACAGTTAAACCCTCGTGTGGCCATTCATACAAGTCCTTATTTAGAGAACAAGTGATTATGCTACCTTTGCACGGTTAGGATACCGCGGCCGTTTAAACAGATGTCACTGGGCAGGCAGTGCCTCTAATATTAGTAATGCTAGAGGTGATGTTTTTGGTAAACAGGCGGGGTTTGTGTTTGCCGAGTTCCTTTTACTTCTTTTAATCTTTCCCTTGGAGTATAGCATGCCTGTGTTGGATTAACAGTTAGTTTAATAATTGTAGTTAATTGTTTGGTTGAGTTTATTTTGTTGTTAACTATCAGTGGTTATCCGTTCTGATATAAGCTCATGCCGGGAGAAATAATTCTTGTTACTTATATTAACATTATTGCTTCTATATATTAATAGATTAATCCAGTGTTATATTAGGAGTTGTTTGGTTATTGTTGGGATTAAGATGGTTGTGTTGTTGAGCTTAAACGCTTTCTTAATTGATGGCTGCTTTTAGGCCAACTATGGTTTGTTTGTGTCTTTACTCTCTAAGGAAGGTTGTATCCTGTGTCTAAAGAGCTGTACCTCTTTAGATTAAAATTTAAATTTACATTAGAGTTGTGGTGCTTTTGTTAGGTAAATTTAAATTTGAACTAATATTCTGTTCTGGATAACCAGCTATCACCAGGCTCGTTTGGCTTTTCACCTCTACCTATAAATCTTCTCACTATTTTGCAACATAGATGAGTTTGTTCTTTGGGACTGTTCATAGGTAGCTCGTCTGGTTTCGGGGTATTTAGCTTAAGTTCTCTTTGCTAAATTATTCTAGTTAAATCATTATGCAAAAGGTAGAAGGAGTAAGCTTTGCTGTTTGGTACTTTTAATATTTCTTTCATCGTTCCCTTGCGGTACTTTCTCTATAGCGCCGATTAAAATTTCTATCTCCTATACTTTTAATGGTGGTGGGTGAATGTTTTATTTGAAAATTTTTGGGGTAGTTGAGTTGAATGATGTTTGGGCTAGCTTTAGTTCAAAGTGGTCATTTTGTGTGAAATCTTCTAGGTGTAAACTAGATGCTTTGTTTAAGCTACACTTTGGTTGTCCAAGCACACTTTCCAGTACGCTTACCTTGTTACGACTTGTCTCCTTTCATATGTTTAACAATTGTTATATGTTAAGTTGTAGTATGTAATATTTAAGGAGGGTGACGGGCGGTGTGTGCGTGCTTCATGGCCTAGTTCAATTAAGCTCTCTATTCTTAATTTACTGCTAAATCCTCCTTTAGTTTTCAGTTTCATAAAAACTTTCGTGTAATGAGTTATGTTGTTCTTGAGTAGAAAATGTAGCCCATTTCTCTCCATCCCATAGGCTACACCTTGACCTAACTTTTTTATGTCTTGTATTTGTGCTTACTTTGAGTCCTTTTTAGGGTTTGCTGAAGATGGCGGTATATAGGCTGTGTTGGCAAGGGATGGTAAGGTTTATCGGGGTTTATCGATTATGGAACAGGCTCCTCTAGAGGGATATAAAGCACCGCCAAGTCCTTTGAGTTTTAAGCTATTGCTAGTAGTACTCTGGCGAATAATTTTGTTGGATAAATTATTTTAGTTTATGGCTAAGCATAGTGGGGTATCTAATCCCAGTTTGGATCTTAGCTGTCGTGTAGTCAGAGGTGTTAAAGTCACTTTCGTAGTTTATTTTATTTTTCGCTGTGGCTTTTTACAGCTTAGTTAGTTTTTAACTTTATTATATGTATATATCTTTGACACTCTTTACGCCGGAGTATATTAATTTGGGTTAATCGTATGACCGCGGTGGCTGGCACGAAATTTACCAACCCTGATTTAATATAACTTAGTCGAACTTTCGTTTATGGCTTAATTTTTATCACTGCTGTTTCCCGTGGGGGTGTGGTTAAGCAAGGTGTTGTAAGCTGCTAATTTAGCGTGCTTGATACCTGCTCCTTTTGATCGTTAATATGATTTGGAGGGCATTTTCACTGGGGTGCGGATACTTGCATGTGTAATTTTATTAACAATTAATATAAAGGCTAGGACCAAACCTGTGTGTTTATGGAGTTAGTAGTACTCATCTGGGCATCTTCAGTGCCTCGCTTTGGATTAAGCTACATTAAC